CGATTCTTATCAAAGAAAGACAGGATTAACCGAGGCTGTTCAAACAGGCATAGGGCAACTAGACGGTATTAACGTAGCAATTGCGGTTATGGATTTTCAGTTTATGGGGGGTAGTATGGGATCCGTCGTCGGGGAGAAAATTACCCGTTTGATTGAATACGCTACTAAAGAATTTCTACCTCTTATTATAGTGTGTGCTTCCGGAGGGGCACGCATGCAAGAAGGAAGTTTGAGCTTGATGCAAATGGCTAAAATATCTTCTGCTTTATATGATTATCAATCAAATAAAAAGTTATTCTATGTACCAATCCTTACATCTCCTACTACCGGTGGGGTGACAGCTAGTTTTGGTATGTTGGGGGATATCATTATTGCTGAACCCAATGCCTACATTGCCTTTGCGGGTAAAAGAGTAATTGAACAAACACTGAATAAAACAGTACCCGACGGTTCACAAGCGGCTGAGTATTTATTCCAGAAGGGCTTATTCGATCTAATCGTACCACGTAATCCTTTAAAAAGCGTTCTGAGCGAGTTATTTCAACTCCACACTTTCTTTCCTTTGAATCAAAATTAAAACATTAAGTTCAATTTTTTTGAGCAAACAAGTAATTAGTTTATCGGAATCCAAGTCAAAATTAGACGAATGGGGTTTTCTTTGTTGACATAAGATCTAATTGTATAAAGAATCAAAAGTCACAGAAAATCGAAAATCCGCCCCCTTTTCTATATTCCTTTTTCTATATTCCTTATTATTGATTTGATCAAGAAGCCTCTATTAACAAGATAAAAGATGAAATTCTTATAATTAGGCAAAAAAAATATCTTCTTCTCGTCATATATAATTAAACTCTAGAAAATATAGAATTTTTTATCTTTCTATATCTTACGATAATCCTATTTTGACTAAGAATCCCTACTGGATGGGATTCTAACAAACCCCTCAATTCAATATAAATAGAATCTAAATAAGTAGAATCTAATTCATTTTTATTCATTTTTAAGAAACTTTTTGCTTAATAAATGAAATTCGAAGACAAGAGCAAAAAATGAATAAAATAAGATATCATCCATATCCTTTCAAATCCTTCATGTAGAAAGTACATTATATACTCACTTAGATAGATACTTATATCTATAGATATTAAGTAATAATAATTTCAATTTAGAATTATCAAATTATAATAAGTAAGATATCCTTATACTTATATATAATAAGATATATATTATATTATAAATTCTAAATAATAATAACAGGTACAAATAGTAAATCGAGGTACCCATTCTATGACAACTCTTAACTTTCCCTCTGTTTTGGTCCCTTTAGTAGGCCTAGTATTTCCGGCAATCGCAATGGCTTCTTTATTTCTTCATGTTCAAAAAAACAAGATTGTTTAGAGCCGATGGCACAAAATCTCATCTCTTTTTTTTTTTCAATTGACGTTTGTATCATAACACAGATATCCATTTAGCAAAATATGGTATAAATATGGTATAAGCGGCTTCCGCCGAAAAATTCTTATGTCTCCAGAAAATGCTATGTTCTAGCTATTTTCAAATAGACCCGAATCGGCGGATGGCTGAACTGTAACGTTGGTCTATCTATATGTATGTGGCTATCTTTAGTGAGATAATACGAAGGGTATGTTATTAGTTTAGATCTAACCAATTTAATGAATTACTCCTAAAGGTTCACATCAAACTAGTGCTAGTTGATGCGAGTTACTTCGGAAACAAACGGACTAAAGTCAAATTCATTTGGGGTATTCTCTCAATTCCAAAAAAGCAACGGGATCAAGTATGAGTTGTCGATCAGAACATATATGGATAGAACCTATAAAGGGGGCTCGAAAAACAAGTAATTTCTGCTGGGCTATTATCCTTTTTTTAGGTTCATTAGGATTCTTGTTGGTTGGAACCTCGAGTTATCTTGGTAGAAATTTGATATCTTTATTTCCGTCTCAGGAAATCGTTTTTTTTCCACAAGGAATTGTGATGTCTTTCTATGGGATCGCGGGTCTTTTTATTAGCTCCTATTTGTGGTGCACAATTTCGTGGAATGTAGGTAGTGGTTATGATCGATTTGATATAAAAGACGGAATAGTGTGTATCTTTCGTTGGGGATTTCCTGGAAAAAATCGTCGGGTCTTTCTCCGATTTCTTATAAAAGATATTCAATCCGTCAGAATAGAAGTTAAAGAGGGTATTTATGCTCGGCGTGTCCTTTATATGGATATCAGAGGCCAGGGAGCCATTCCATTGACTCGTACTGATGAGAATTTTACTCCGCGGGAAATGGAACAAAAAGCTGCTGAATTGGCCTATTTCTTGCGTGTACCAATTGAAGTATTTTAAGAAATGAGCCGATAAATGAATGCTTTCAGCAGGAGGGCAAAAACGCAAGAATCCTCTTTTTCTAGAACATAACTTAATTGAGGTTTCTTCAGAACATTCATTCGAGTCAAAGCAGACATATATGGAACAAGTATAAAAAAACTCTTTTGGGGATCTTTTATATGTATCGAAATATCCACAACTCAATAAAAAAATAATAATAAACAAATCGAAATATCTCATAATCAACCATTTCGAAATAAGGAATCCCCCCTTTTTCATTGTTGGAATTGAGACTTTAGATTCAGATAGAGCATATCTTGTCATTTTTTCGACGCTTCTTTTTGTGCTCCTTAATGACCAAAAAATTGGATCTCTTATAATGATAACTAGCCAATTTCTGTCGTTTTTTACCACTCATTTTTCACAATATTTTTCAGAAAATTCCCTCAATTATTCTATCCCTGACTATTCATAGTAAGTTAAAATTTTTCGAAATATTAGAGATTTTTATATAATGATAGAAAAGGAGTTCTTTCGTATCAAAATCTGAATAATATTCATATTCATTATTTAAAGTGGTTTTCGGGGCATTCATCGAAAGGAGATATGTGCTTCAAATTTGACTATAGGGAAACAATATTTTTTGATTATTTATTCATTCGAATTTTTCGTCTATTTTTGTATTTTTTTCTAGATTCAAGGCCTAATTCAAGGCCTAACTACGAAATCACAAATAAAAAATAGTGAATAGATTCATAGGTTCGATAACTTGTAATAGAATTGATGCGTGAGAGAAATAAGAAATATTAGATTACATAGAGTTGACGAATGAGATGGGTTCATTAACAATTCACAGATGAAAAAATGGCAAAAAAGAAAGCATTCACTCCTCTTTTATATCTTGTATCTATCGTATTTTTGCCCTGGTGGATTTCTCTCTTATTTCAAAAAAGTCTGGAATCGTGGGTTACTAATTGGTGGAATACTAGGCAATCCGAAACTTTTTTGAATGATATTGAAGAAAAGAGTATTCTAGAAAAATTCATAGAATTAGAGGAACTCCTCTTCTTAGAGGAAATGATCAAGGAATACTCGGAGACACATCTACAAAACCTTCGTATAGGAATTCACAAAGAAACAATCCAATTAATCAAGATACAAAACGAGGGTCGTATTCATACGATTTTGCACTTCTCGACAAATATAATCTGTTTCATTATTCTAAGTGGTTATTCTATTTTGGGTAATAAAGAACTTGTTATTCTTAACTCTTGGGCCCAGGAATTCCTATATAACTTAAGTGACACAATAAAAGCTTTTTCTCTTCTTTTATTAACTGATTTATGTATCGGATTTCATTCGCCCCATGGTTGGGAATTGATGATTGGCTTTGTCTACAAGGATTTTGGATTTGTTCATAATGATCAAATTATATCTGGCCTTGTTTCCACTTTTCCAGTCATTCTAGATACAATTTTAAAATATTGGATTTTCCGTTATTTAAATCGTGTATCTCCGTCACTTGTAGTGATTTATCATTCAATGAATGACTGAAAAATGATCTACCTAATCCAATTATAATGTTTCTTACTTTGCAGTTGTACCATTGAAAATCCCTTTCTATTTCTACCCATCCCGGAGATTCATCCTATATTCCTATAGATTAATCGAGTCAAATTATTCCAGTAAATAACAGAATCGTGGATAGGAAACTCCATTAGTGACCTACCCCAATTTATTGTAGAAATTTTCGGGATCAATGATTGGACCATGCAAACTAGAAATACTTTTTCTTGGATAAAGGAACAGATTACTCGATCTATTTCCGCATCGCTCATGATATATATAATAACTCGTACATCCATTTCAAATGCATATCCCATTTTTGCACAGCAGGGTTATGAAAATCCACGAGAAGCGACTGGGCGTATTGTATGCGCCAATTGCCATTTAGCTAATAAACCAGTGGATATTGAGGTTCCGCAAGCGGTACTTCCCGATACTGTATTTGAAGCAGTTGTTCGAATTCCTTATGATACGCAACTGAAACAAGTTCTTGCTAATGGTAAAAAGGGAGGTTTGAATGTGGGGGCTGTTCTTATTTTACCAGAGGGTTTTGAATTAGCCCCTCCCGATCGTATTTCCCCCGAGATAAAAGAAAAGATGGGTAATTTGTCTTTTCAGAGCTATCGCCCCAATCAAAAAAATATTCTTGTCATAGGCCCTGTTCCTGGTCAGAAATATAGTGAAATCACCTTTCCTATTCTTTCCCCGGACCCCGCTACTAAGAAAGACATTCACTTCTTAAAATATCCTATATACGTAGGTGGAAACAGGGGAAGGGGCCAGATTTATCCTGACGGGAGCAAAAGTAACAATACAGTTTATAATGCTACAGCATCAGGTATAGTAAGCAAAATCCTACGAAAAGAAAAGGGGGGATACGAAATAACCATAGCGGATGCGTCGGATGGACGTCAAGTGGTTGATATTATCCCTCCGGGGCCAGAACTTCTTGTTTCAGAAGGCGAATCTATCAAATTGGATCAACCGTTGACAAGTAATCCTAATGTAGGCGGATTTGGTCAGGGAGATGCAGAAATAGTACTTCAAGATCCATTACGTGTACAAGGCCTTTTGTTCTTCTTCGCAGCTGTTATTTT